TACTTCGATATCTCGTTTTTAGTTCCTATCTGTGGAGTCTTTGTAAATCTATACGGTTCCAGTTCTTCCATTTCTTTGTTCCGAAACATTCCATTCTTTCAATTCTTCGCTCTTTCTCTTCTATATGCATGCTTGACTTCATTTGTTTATTCATTCAATCCACAGTCACAGATAAAACGGAAGGGCTTGCATTGGAATCCTTCTAAATTCAGTGGGATGGGAAATAATATATATGGATAGCCCATATATAACTAGTGAATATCTAATATCACATATACATTGTTTCTTTAATAATGTAAACCATCCGTACCTTCTATTGAACCGGATTCTAGAATCATTCTTCGAAACATATACAGGGATTGGCTTAGAGCCCTTACATATACCCAGCTCGACCCCCCTTACTTTTTTTTTAATTCTCTAATATCATACATTTTTTTTTTTTTGCTCCTATTCTAGATCGTATATACCGGTATGAGTTGGGATAAGCTTTTTTTTAAGACCATTTCGGAAGCTAGTCAATGATGACCCTCCATGGATTCACCTATATAAGCTGCGGCTAAAGTTGCAAAAATAAGAGCCTGAATCCCGCTTGTGAATAATCCAAGGAACATGACAGGTATAGGAACCACCGAAGGTACTAAAGAAACAAGAACAACAACTACTAATTCATCCGCTAATATATTCCCGAAAAGTCGAAAACTAAGTGATAAGGGTTTTGTGAAATCTTCTAGGATGTTAATTGGTAAAAGTATTGGAGTTGGTTGAATGTATTTACCGAAATAACCCAATCCTTTTTTGGTAAGACCCGCATAGAAATATGCCACTGACGTAGGTAAAGCTAAAGCAACAGTAGTATTTATATCATTCGTGGGTGCAGCTAACTCTCCATGCGGTAACTGTATGATTTTCCGGGGTAAAAGGGCACCTGACCAGTTAGAAACAAAAATAAATAGGAACATAGTTCCAATAAAGGGAACCCAAGGACCATATTCTTCTCCAATCTGAGTTTTGCTCAAGTCTCGAATGAATTCGAGGACATATTCGAAGAAATTCTGACCGTCGGTTGGAATGGTTTGTGGATTCCGAACAGCTATAGTGGCTGAACCTAATAAGATAGCAATTACAACCCAAGAAGTGATAAGTACTTGGGCATGGACTTGGAAACCCCCTATTTGCCAATAAAAATGTTGGCCTACTTCCACATCGGATATATCGTATAAAACTTTTAGTGAGTTGATGGAACAGGGTAAAACATTCATATTGCCCTCTGACATAAATAGAACTTAAAAAGGAATTATTTTGATTCAGCCATCTCGTATCTCTTTCTCAACTCGTCTACTTTGAATCAATCGTATATTTCGGATCCCAAGCGATCACATAATATCCCCAGTGATTTTGATCTCTTTTTTGAGACTCAGGGATAGTAACCGATTCAATCAATTTATGGAGTTTCCAAAGTCATTGACTTATCCTATTATTAATCAACAATTTCTTATATAGCTAGAACCGCCCTCACAAATTGCGGATACTAATTTGTTAAGAATCAATCGGATTGAAGCTATAGCGTCATCGTTCGCTGGAATCGGAATATTTGCGAGATCCGGGTCACAATTTGTATCGATTAAACAAATTGTTGGAATCCCCAAAGTGAGACATTCTCGAAGAGCCGTATATTCTTCTTGCTGATCAACGATGATTACAATATCGGGTAACCCCGTCATATATTTGATCCCGCCCAGATAGGTTTGCAAGTGAGATAATTGCCTCTTCAACATTGCTACATCTCTTTTCGGGAGACAGTTGAGTTTCCCCGTATTTTGTTCCGATCTCAAGTTCCTGAACCTATGAAGTCTCATTTCTGTAGTGGACCAATTCGTTAACATACCACCGAGCCATTTTTTATTAACATAATGACACCGAGCCCTTATTGCAGCTGATGCTACTAAATTGGCTGCTTTATTTTTGGTACCAACTATTAAGAAGTGTTTTCCTATACTTGCTGCATCAAAAACTAAATCGCAGGCTTCTGACAAAAAACGAGCAGTTCGAGTAAGATTTGTAATATGAATACCTTTACGCTTTGAAGAGATGTAAGGTGCCATTCTAGGATTCCATTTCCTAGTACCATGGCCAAAATGAACTCCTGCTTTCATCATCTCTTCAAAATTCATGTTCCAATATCTTCTTGTCATTTCTCCCCACATTTTCTCTCTTTTTTTTTTTTATTTAAGAGGTACCTGAAATAAATAATTGTTCCGACGGAACCTTCTACCGGAGATTGACCGTTAATACTCAGTCCAAGTCATTAATTCCTTTCTATTCGTTATTATCTTTATTACCAAATCAAATGACCAGGACCCTATAGTTAAAAGAAAAGAATGAATCTGTCATTAAATCCCGTAAATGATCGTTCTGATGTATCAGGGAAATTATTTGGGATGCAAGAACCAAACAATTCTCTGTGGTGGAACAAAAGATCTCTCATTTCCTCCTCGAATAG